TAAACCATTTAAATGGTTTAAATTTTTATTTTTTTTTTAAATATTCATTAATTAATTTTAAATTTAAATAGAAAGGATATAAAATACTTTTAAATGTAGGTTCTTTAAAAAAAATACCTGTTTTAATTTTTTTATTTCTATGTAAATAGGTAGTTGTTAATGGTTTTAAGGGTTTTTTTTCACCTAATAAATAATAAATATTATTCTTATTTTTATAAGAATATTTATTATTTTTTTTAAATGGATAAGGATATTTATTATTTTTTTTATTAAAATGTTGTTTATTAAATTTTTTATTTTTTTTAAAATTTGTTTTATTTTTCTGCATATTTTATTTATTTAATAATATAAATAATATCACCTTTTTGTAATAAAAAATTAGGTTTATTTATAATTTTATTATTTACTTTAATTTTTTTATGATTAATTAATTGTTTTGCTTGAAAAATTGTTTTTACTAATTTTAATCTTACAAGATTTATATCTAAACGACTTTCTAATAAAATAACAAATTTTTTAAATATATTAATTTTATTATCTTTTTTTGATAATTTTTTAAATAAATTTTTTAATTGATATTCATGAATACAACCATAAAAATTTCTAAATTGTTGTTTTTCAAATAATCTTTTTTGAAAGAATTTTTTACGTTTTTCCGGTTTTATTTCTTTTCGATATCGTAATTTTTTTTTAAATAAATTCCATTTTTTTGATTTTAATTTTAATAAGTTTAAATTTTTATGTATGTTTCTATTATTTTGAAAACATATTTTATTTCTCGGTTTTAATTTATTCATATTAATTATTAAAATATTTTACGTAATAAATACATTAAAGTATAAATTGATTGAATATTTTTAGAATTTGTTACTATTGGGTAATTTATATTTTTAATAGTTTGATTGGTATTTACTAATGAAATAGTTGGTATTTTTAATGTAGAAAGTTCTTGATTTAAAAAAGTATCTTTTATTGAACTTTTAATAATTAAGATTAATTTTATTTCATTTTCTTTAAGTAAATAATTAATTACTTTATTAAAAGTTGTATCCATAATTTTATTAGTAATTAACCCATTAATCCATTCTTTATTAAAAAAAATAATATTAGGATTTTTTTTTACAAAAGCAGTTGTTAATAAAAATTTCACTTCATCCGCATTCCCTATTATTAAAATTTTTTCATTTTTTTGTAACATATATTTAATTAATTTAAAAGTACGTTTTAAAAAAAATGAAACATCTTTTAAATTAATTATAGTATAATCATGTCTACTACCATATATAAATGGTAATATTTCTTTATTGGTATAAGTTAATGATTCTCCATACATATTTTTTGATTTAAATAATAAATTTAATAAAACATTATTATTATTTTTTTTTTTATTTTTTTGTATCATATTTTTAATTATTTTTTACTTTTTTTTCCTTCTTTTTGTAAAATTTTTTCATTTTTTAATAATAATCCCTTTCCTTTATATGGTTCAGGTTTTTTATGATTTTTAATATAATGTACAAATTGATTTAAAAATATAAAATCTATACTACTAAAAATTAAAATATTTGTTTGATTAATTATTTCAATCTTTGAAGGAATTGGAATAATAATATTATGGCTAAATCCTAATTTTAGGATTAAATTATTATTTTCAATAAATGCTTTAAAACCAATTCCCTTTAAAAGTAAACTAACTTTAAAACCTTGTAAAACACCTTTTATTTTTATTTTAATTAATTTAGTATATAAATTTAAAATACTTTTTTTATTTTTATATACATTAATATTTAATAATAATTTATTTTTTTTTATAAAAAAATAGACATTATTAGTAAAATCTAATGATAATGAACCTAATGATGTTTCAAAAAAAACAGTTTTATTTTTATTTAAAATTTTAATATCTTGAGAAAAAAAAAAAGTTTTATCTATAAAAAAAAGTTGAATATTTCCTAAAGGACTTTTAAAAAAATTTTTATTTTTTAATTTAATATTTTTTTTTAATATTTTAATCATAATTATTGTTAAAAAATTTTACAAATTAACTCACCACCAACATTTAATTTTTTAGCTTGTAAATCGGTTAAAATACCAATTGATGTTGAAATAATATAAAATCCTATTTTTTTTTTATATAAATCTTTATTAGTTATATATAAACGTTTTCCAGGTTTTGATAACCTTTTTATTTCTGTAATAACTGCTTTGTTTTTTCTATATTTTAAATATATATCTAATTGATTTTTTGAATTTATTTTATAACCTTTTATAAAACCTTCTTTAACTAAAATATTTAAAATATTTATACTTTGTTTTGATTTTTGCTGTACTATTTTTGATTTTTTTGCTAAGTAACCGTTCTTTATTTTTAAAAATAAATTTGAAAGAGTATCTGTTATAATCATAATAAAATTACCAACTATATTTTGAAACACCAGGTAAAAATCCTTTTGATGCTAATTTACGTAAATTAATTCTAGAAATTTTAAATAAACGATAAATACTTTTAGAACGTCCAGTTAAAACACATAAATTTTTAATTCTAGTAATTGATGAATTTTGATGAAAAAAAAACCATTTTTGTTGTAATTTCCATCGTAAATCTTTTTCAATATTTAAATTTTTTGAAAGAATTTTTAACGTTAATCTATTTTTTTCAAAATTTTTAAATAAATAACGTTGTTTAATATTTTTTTTAATTTTTTTTTGCATAAACTAATAAAATAGATGTGGAGATAATCGGATTCGAACCGATAACCTTATATTTGCAAAACATATTTTCTACCAGTTGAAATATATCCCCAATAAGTGTATTGGGACTTGAACCCAAGACCATCGGATTAAAAGTCCGGTGCTCTACCAACTGAGCTATACACTTATATTAAAATTAATTAAAATATTAGTTTTAATTAATTGAAATAAATATTTTCTTAAATAATAAAAATTTTTGATTTAAAAAAACATTTATTTTTTGTTTTAATATATTATTAAAAATTGGAGTTTCTTGTATTTTTAATTTTTGATTTTTTTTATAAATTGATACTTTTTTAATAATAAATAATTCAAAATTTGAACAAAAAGTTTTATAAGAATTATTAAAAAAAAAAATAATATTATTTTTTTCAAAATTAATTTGATTTTTTTTTTTGTTATCAAAAATTATTTTTTTTTTTCTAAATTTTAAATTATAACAAATTTTAGGTAAAAAAAAATAAGTAATAAAAAAATAAAAATTAAAAAATAAAAATAAGAACCATGAAACTTGATTAAAAAATGAAAATTGATCGAATTGTGGCATAATTTGATTTTATAATTTTATTTCTTCAACATATATTTTTCTTGAAAGAACACTTTTATTTTTATTTTTGTTTTAAACTATTATTTTTTATTTTTTGATTTTGAATAATAGTTTGAATATATGAAAGTCTAGAAAATTCTTTTTTTGATTTTCGGGAAATATTTAAATTATTAATATTATCAATTTTAAAATTTAAATATTTTAATTTATAACAATTAATTAATCGAGTAGTATTAATTTTTTTTTTATAGAATCCTTTTTTATTATATTTATTAAAATAAAATTTTTTTTTATAATTTAAAGCATTATTTAAATTAATAGGTTTCATAGAAAAAATAAAACCCAAAACGGAAATAAATATTTTTTTATTATTCCAATTCCCACCTAATAAACGACCTTTAATTAAATTATTTTTTTTTTCTAAAAGAGTTTGAAATATTATTTTATTAAATTGATATAATATATTATAATTTAAATCATAATTAAATAAAATAACATTTTCATATTTCATTGCAATTGTAGAAATTTCATCTATTTTTATTAAAGTAAAAGGTAAATAAATATTTTCATAATTATTAAATTCAATTACATATGATTCTAAATTATTATTATTATATAAAATTTGATTTTCAAATAAAATATTTTTTAATTGAAATTTTTTTTTTTTTAAATAATTATTTTTTAAAAATTGTTGATAATTTAGTAAATTATTAATTTTTTGTTTTTTTAATTTTTGCATTTAAAATGAATTTTAAATAAATATTTTTAATTAGGCCTAGTAGGACTTGAACCTACAACTACACCGTTATGAGCGGTATGCTCTAACCAATTAAACTATAAGCCTTATTTTATTATTTATAAATAAATTTTGTTTTAACAGGTAATTTATTAGAACCAGCTTTTAAAACTTTTTTAGCATTTTCTAATGAAATGCCACTAATTTCATATAAAATTTGACCCTTTTTAACTTTAGATACCCAAAAAGAAACAGAACCTTTTCCCTTACCCATACGATTTTCAGTTGGTTTTGCTGTTACAGGAGTATCGGGAAAAACCCTAATCCAAAGAAATCCTAATCTTTTCATTTTTCTAATAATTATTCGACGGGTTGCCTCTATTTGTCTTGAAGTTAATCGAGTTTCTTCTAAAACTTTAATAGCATATTTACCGTAAATAATCTTATTACCTTTTGTTGTTTTACCTACAAGTTTACCTTTAAATTGTTTTTTATATTTAGTTTTTTTAGGAAATAACATAATTAAGATTTTTTAGTATTAAATTTATTTTTATTTAATTTTAATTTTTTTTTTAAAAATTTTGAATTTAATGCTATAGTTAAAGGTTTAAAAAAAACCCATAATTTTATACTACAAATACCTGATGGAGTTTTAAACTCATTAAAATGATATTTAATATCATATTCTAATGTATTTAAAGGAATTTTACCTTTTTGAAATACCATTTTTTTTTTACGTTTTGATTTATTTAAACGACCTTTAAATTGTAAACGATATCCAACAAAATTAGAAAACATTTTAAAAAATTCTTGAAGCATATTATCAATATTATTTATAAATTTTTTATGTGTTTTTTTTCTTTCTAATGTTTGTTTAATATAAAATGTTATAATATTAATATTTTTAGTATAAAAGGCATAACTAAAATTATAAATCATTTTTTTAACATTTTTATTAATTCTATTATTTTTTTTTATTTTATCAAAAATTTTTTTTAAATTTCTTCGTAATTTAATAAATTCAAAAAATTGAACATTTTTAATAAATAATTTAATATTATGATTTAAAAAATATAAATTTAAATGATTTATAATTTTATTATAAGATAATTTATAATATTTTTTTGAATTTTTTTGTATATAAACATATACATTAATATTATTTGATGTTTTAACAATATTTAAATCTATTAATTTTAAATTTTTATAATTAAATATATTTTCAAAATATTTTTTAATTTCTAAATCAAAATGTAATAAATTAGAATATTCATCATTATTAACAATCCATTTGGAATTCCAATTTTTTTTTTTATCTAATCTTAAACTAATTGGTATAATTTTTTGACCCATACTTTATTTTTTTTTTTTATATATATGTTTTTTTCGTGTATTAATAAATTCACCAAATTTAAAGCCAATCATTTTATCATGTATTTCTAAGTTAATAAAGATTTTACCATTATAAACACTTACAGAATGATTACTATATTCCGGTAATATTATTAAATTTTTATTAGTTATTTTCATCCATTGTCTTTTTTTTAATAAATTAACTTTAAAAAATGGACCTTTATATTTACTTCTAGACATAATTTATTGAATAATTAATTTTTTTTTATTTTTTTTACGAGTAGGTTTTCCTTTAGTTATTTTACCTTGAGGTGTTACAGATGGTCGTCCACCACTTGTTTTACCTTCACCCCCACCATGAGGGTGATCAACTGGATTTTTTGCAACACCACGTACAGAAGGTCTTCGATTTAACCAACGTGAACGTCCAGCTTTACCTAATTTAATTTTTTTATGGTTAATATTAGATACAATACCTAATGTTGCATAACAAGTTAATAAAATTAATTTTAATTCACCTGAATTTAAACGAATTCTAGCATATTTATTATTAATTTTTTGAATTAATTGGGCAGAAGTACCAGCACTTCTTATTAATTTCCCCCGAGATTGGGGATATAAACTAATATTATGAATTAAACTACCTATTGGTATATTTTGTAATGGTAAAGCATTACCTACTTTTAATTCGGCATTAGGTGAACTTTTTATATATTGATTAATTTTTAAACCTTCCGGTGCTAAAATTAAATAAGATTTAAAATCATTTTTAATATAGGCAATATTTGCAGAACGATTTGGATCATATAAAATTTTAATTACAGAACCTTCAATATTTTTAGATCGATTAAAATCAATTAGTCTATATAAACGTTTATGTCCACCTCCTCTATGTCTTACAGTTATTTTACCTTGATTATTTTTACCATTAGCACGTTGAAAACCTTTTGTTAAAGATTTAATTTTAAAAATTCGAGATAAATTATTTTTTTTTAATAAAAATGTTTGACGTTGTGATGGTGTTATGGGTTTTATTTTTTTTTCTATCATTTTATATGGTATATAGATAAAATCTATTATGTTATATATTTTTAATAAAACAATTTCAGATTCTAAAAGTATTTTATATTCGTTAACTATATTATATGGTATTAATGAATATCAATCTAAGAAAATTTGTAAAAATATAGGAATTAATCCTCAAATCACCCTTAATAAACTTAAAAACAACCACGTAAACCGACTTATTAACTATATTAATAAAAATTTAAAAGTTGAACAATTTTTAAAGAAATCTAAAACTGAAAGATTAAATGAATTAGTAGAAATTAAAAGTAATCGTGGAATTAGACAAAGTCAAGGATTACCTGTTAGAGGACAACGTACACATACAAATGCAAAAACGTCTAAAAAATTTAAAAAAATTTTTATTCAAAAACGTATTTCACGTAATAAACGTCCATTTAAGGTTCAAAAAAAAAAAAAAAAATAAAATTATTATTATATGAATAAAAATAAATTTAAATATAATTTTAGAAATAAATTTAAAAAAAGTAAAAATAAAAAAAAAAATCCTTTAATTTTAGCAAATATACATATTACAGCTAGTTTAAAAAATACTATTATTAGTTTAACAAAACATAATGGTAATCTTTTAAAACAATGGTCAACTAAATCATTAAAAAAAACAAGATTTAAAAAAAATACTCCCTATAATGTTCAATTAATTGTATATAAAATTAATAAATATCTTCAATTAAAAAAAATAAAAAAATTAAAAATTTTTTTACATGGTACAGGGTTAGGTCGATATAATGTTTTAAAAAATTTAAAACAAAAAAATTTTAAAGTAAAATATCTTTTAGATAAAACAACAAAACCTTTTAATGGTTGTAGATTAAAAAAACAAAAAAGACGTTAATTTTTAATATGGATAGGTGATCGAGTGGTTTAAGGTGTCAGTCTTGAAAACTGAAGTATGTAACAATACCGTGGGTTCAAATCCCACTCTATCCTTTTAAAAGCTAGAGACGGACTCGAACCGTCATTAAAGGATTTGCAGTCCTTTACATTACCATTATGTTATCTAGCCAAAAATTAAATTATATATAATTTATATATGAATAAAAATAAAAAATTTTTTACCTATAAAAATAAAATTATTTTAACAAATGGATCTTCTTTAAAAATAACATCTATTAAGTATTTAAAAAATTATCAATTAAATTCAAAAATTTTTAAAGAAACAAAAATCATTAATGATACAAAATTTAATTTAAATAAAAATAAATTAAATTTTATAAAAAAAATAATATAATTTAATTAAAATTATATTTATTTAAATAAATTGAAATATAAATAAAAATTTCAAATATAAAAATAAATAAGAAATAAATTAATAAAAAATTTAACATATCTGGTGGTGTAATTAATGCACTTAATAATATTATTTTTAAATAAAAAAATTTTCTTAAATTAATAATAATTTTTATTTTAAGAATATTAAAAAAAATTAAAGAAAATAAAAAAAAAAAATAAATAAATATTATAAAGATATAAATAAATGATGAAAAAATAAAATTAAAATAATTATTAATTTTTGGTTCAAAATATATTGTTAAAAGATATAAATTAGAAAAATTTAAATTTAATAAAAAATTCCAAATATGAGGAATTATATTTGTAAAAATAAAATTTATTATAAAAAAATTAAAGATTAAAAAAAGACAATAAAATTTTATAAAAATAAAATTTTCAAATTTATATAAACCTTTTAATAAAAAAAACCAAATTAATAAAATACCTAATTGAATTGTTATAAAAATTGAAATAAAAATTGCTATAGAAATATTAGTAATAAAAATTTCAGTAATATTTGTAAAGATAAAATATTTTAACATATTTTTATGAAGTAAATTATTAACTAATAAATATATTAATTGATCTGAAAAATAATATGAAATTAGAAAAAGATTAAAAAAGGTAATTAAAAGAATTAAAAAATTATATTTTAATTCAAATAAATGTAATTGTAAATAAGTTATTATTTTTTGTTTTTGCATATCTTTAAAAAATTATTTTAGCCTACTTGGTGAAATTGGTAAACACGATAGATTTAAAATCTGTTCCCATTATAGGGTTATTGGTTCAAGTCCAATAGTAGGTATTATTTATTATCAAAGTGGTGAAATTGGTAAACACATTACACTTAGGATGTAACGCTTTATAGCATTAAGGGTTCAAATCCCTTCTTTGATAATTTCTATAATAATAGATTTTATATTTAAAAAAAAAGAGATTATTAATATAAATATAATTGTAAATAAATTATATATTTTATTATTTTAAAAAAAATATATCTTTTTAGTGAAAATAAATTCAAATTTTATTTAATTTTATCATATAAAATGATTGATATATATATTAACAATATAAAATTAAAAGTTAATAAAAATTTAACAGTCTTACAAGCTTGTAATAACTTTAAAATTGAAATTCCAAAATTTTGTTTTCAAGAAAATTTACAAATTGCTGGTAATTGTAGAATGTGTTTAGTTGAAATCGAAAATTCTCCTAAACCTGTGGCTTCTTGTGCTATGCCTTTAATACCTAATATGAGAATATTTACTGATACACCATTAGTACAAAAAGCACGTGAAAGTGTATTAGAATTTCTTTTAATAAATCATCCTTTAGATTGTCCTATTTGTGATCAAGCATCTGAATGTGATTTACAAGATCAAACAATGATTTTTGGTTCTGATCGTAGTCGTTTTTTTTTTAAAAAACGTGGTGTAGAAGATAAATATTGTGGACCTTTTATTAAAACTATTATGACTCGTTGTATTCATTGTACCCGTTGTGTACGTTTTGCTAATGAAATTTGTGGTATTGATAATTTAGGTACAACTGGAAGGGGTAATCATACTGAGATTAATTTTTATTATCCTAAAATTTTTAATTCTGAATTTTCTGGTAATTTAGTTGATTTATGTCCAGTAGGTGCATTAACTTCAAAACCATATACTTTTAAAGCACGTTCATGGGAATTAAAAAAAAAAGAAGGTATAGATATTTTAGATAGTATTGGTTCAAATATTAAAATTGATATATTTAATAATGAAATTGTTCGAATTTTACCTAAAACAAATTTTAATATTAATAAAGAATGGATTTCAAATAAAACAAGATATTTTTTTGATAGTTTAAAATATCAACGTTTACAATACCCATTATTAAAAGATAATGAAAATAATTTTCATAAAATTTCATGGTTAGATGCTTTAAATATTATTAATCAAAAATTAATAACAACTGATAGTAATAATATTAAAAGTATTGTTGGTGATTTAACTGATTTAGAATCTATTTTTTTATTAAAAAAAAATTTAAATAAATTAGGAATTTCAAATATAATTTATGAACGTTTTTTAACAAATCAGAATTTTAAAATAAATTCAGATTTAACTTCAAATTTTTTATTTAATAATAGTTTAAAATTAATTGAAGAATCTGATCTTTGCTTAATAGTTGGTAGTGATATTCGTAAAGAAGGTTCTATCTTAAATATTCATCTAATTAATCGTTTAAAAAAAGGAAATTTTAAAATTGCTTATATAGATAATAAAATCGATTTTACTTATCCAATTAAACATTTAGGATTAACATTTAAAACTTTAATAAATATTATTTTAGGAAAACATTCTTTTTGTAAAGATTTAAAAAAAGCAAAAAAACCTTTAATTATTTTTGGTGAAAATATTATTAATCAAAAAAATGGTTTTTTTTTGTTATCAAAATTAAAAAATTTATCATTTTTAAATAAAAATATTAATTTTTTTAATTCTCAAACATCTTTAATTAATTTTTTTGAAATAACATTTCCAAGATCTTTTAATTTAAATAATAATGCAAAATTATATTATTTATTTAATACAAATTTACAAAATAAATTAAAAATAGAAAAAGATACATTCCTTATTTATCAAGGACATCATTTTACTCAAGATGCACAAAAATCAAATTTAATTTTACCTGGATTAACCTTTTTAGAAAAAAATGGAATGTATATTAATTTAGAAGGTTTTATTCAAAAAAATGAACAAATTTTAAATTTAAATACTGAACAAAGAAAAGATTCAATTATTTATAGAAATATTTATAAATTTTTATTAAATAAAAACCAATCAAAATTTGATTCTTTTTCTAAAATTAAAGATATTTTACCATATTTATTAAAAAAAAAAATCAAAATTATTAATAATTTTAATTATAATAAAAAATATTTAAAAATAAATATTAATTTTTTAGATTCATTAATTAAAAATAATTATTATACAAATATATTAGAACAATATTCAAAAATATTAATTAATTCTAATAAAATTATCAAAAATCACTCAAAATCATTATGATATACACAATTTTAAAATTCTTAATTTTAGTATTACCTTTATTAATTGCTGTGGCTTATTTTACTTTAGTTGAACGTAAAGTATTAGCTTCTATTCAGAGAAGAAGAGGACCTAATGTTGTAGGTACTTTTGGATTATTACAACCATTAGCTGATGGTCTTAAATTATTTGTAAAAGAAACGGTTTTACCTAGTAATGCTGATGTAATTTTATTTATATTTGCACCAATCTTAGCTTTTTTTTTAAGTTTATTAAGTTGGACTGTAATACCTTTAGGATTTGGTATGTTTTTTACTGAATTAAATATAGGTATTTTATATTTATTAGCAATTTCATCATTAGGTGTTTACGGTATTATTATTGGTGGTTGGTCAAGTAATTCTAAATATTCATTTTTAGGTGCATTAAGATCAACTGCACAAATGATTTCTTATGAATTAACTATTGGATTTTCAATTCTTTCAGTAATTGTAAGTGCTAAATCTTTAAATTTAATTTCTATAGTTTTAGCACAAAAAACTGTTTGGTATTGTTTTCCTCTTTTTCCTATTTTCTTAATTTTTTTTATATCATGTTTAGCTGAAACAAATCGACATCCTTTTGATTTACCTGAAGCTGAAGCTGAATTAGTTTCTGGATATAATGTTGAATATTCTGCAATGGGTTTTGCATTATTTTTTTTAGGTGAATATGCTAATATGTTATTAATGAGTAGTTTAACAACTATTTTATTTTTAGGTGGCTGGTTAGCACCATTCCCATTTAGTATTAAATTTATTAATTTCTTACCAGGATCTTTTTGGTTTAGTATTAAAGTATGTTTTTTTGTTGTCTTATTTGTAGTTGCTAGGGCTATTTTACCTAGATATCGTTATGATCAATTAATGCGTTTAGGTTGGAAAGTATTTTTACCTTTTACATTAAGTTGGTTTTTATATACTGCAAGTATTTTAATAAGTTTTAATTGGTTAATTTAATTATTATGAGTATATTAAATCATTTTATTTTTACTTTTTTTTTATTTTGTCTAGGATTATTCGGTATAATCTTAAATAGACAAAATATTATAATTATTTTAATGTCTATTGAATTATTATTATTATCAATTAATTTAAATTTTATTTATTTTGCAGTTTTAATTGATGATATAATAGGACAAGTTTTTTCATTATTAATTTTAACTGTAGCCGCAGCAGAATCTGCTATTGGATTAGCTATTATGATTGTCTTCTTTAAATTATATGGAGATATTTCAATTTATAAAATTAATTTATTATCATTATAATTATGATAATAAATTATTATAAAAAAAAATAAATATACTGTATATTTTTACAGTTTTTTTTATTTTTTAAAACAAAAAAAATTTATGAAAATAAAAAACACAACAACTAAAAATATTATTATGTTCGAATGTAATCACAGTTGAGAATAAAAAAAAGGATACCATAATCCTAACACATGCATGTTATTTTATATTGTTATCATTAAGGATGAATTAGAAAAAGTAGAATTTATATTAAAAAAAGTACTAATGTATAAAAAAATAAAAAATTATATAAAAATTTAATTTAATATTTTCAAAGTATCCCTTCCCGAAGAATTCGATCCTAACTTACAAAGTAATTCTTTACTATGCAAAAAAAAATATTTAAATTAAAATACTTATTAAAATCACTACGATTATAGTGATAGTCAAATTATATTCTTTTATTAAATTAAGTATATTATAATTAGATTGATAATTTTTTTGTAATACAAAAAGAATTGAAATAAAAAATTAGTTAAAAATATACTTTTAAATAACATCTTTTAAATTTAACTTGAGGTGAACTATTTTAAATTAATAGGGCACGATTTTCGTTACTATTTTGATAATTTATTATATTTTCCATTAATTCAACCCTTCTTTCAGAAGAAGTTGTATTATTTAATTCTATAATTGTTCCCGAATCTATAGATTGAACAGTTTCAATTCTATTTAAATAAGGTAATCTATTTGTTGTTGAATTATTTATTTGATTTTCTAATTGATTTTGAAACTGTTCTCTTAAAAATAAAGTTCTAGGTCTCAAAACCATTCCTGTTACATTTGTTGATATTGTTGTATACTCTGTAATTGCTTGTGTTATTGTATTACTCATCTTTTATTTTATTAGAACTAATCTTTAAAATTACCCCACTCAATAGTCCCGGTTAACGTTTCCACAGGTGTATTTAAAGAAGGAGATGTATTTTCATCAACTCCTTTTTTTAATAATAAATTTTTAATTTCCAACAATAATTTAATTTCTTCTTTACTTAAATTTACTGAATTTTCATTTAATTTCTTCAAAGCATCTAATACACCTTTATGATCTATCTCATGTAAATTTTGTGATAATGTTCCTAATGATTTAATCGATTCTAAAATACTATTATTAAAAAAATCTGCATTATATAACCAAAAACCTCCCCCTATGAAACCTAAAAATAATAATACCCATAAAGCATTTTTCATAGTTAAATAATCATAATAACTTTCTTTTTTTCCTTCTAAAATTAATTACTGCTTTATGAACTTGTGGGTTATAATCACGTAAACCATGTACATTTCTAATAAATAAAAATTCTATATTTTTTGATTTTAAAAAAGATTTTATTAATTCTGTTTTTACCATACCAGATAAACCATTTATAATTAAAATTTCAACACAACCTGTTGTAAACCATTCTAATAATTCTTCTGGTATATTAAAATTTTTTATCGGTATAATTGAATTATTTTGAAATTGTTTTATTTCTTTCTCAAATTTTAATTTATCAATTTCTTGTAAATTTTTTAAAATACTACTACCACCTTTTGACATTATTAAAGGATTTTCTATTAAATTCTAAATCTAAATAAGTAGCACCATATAATTCAACTCTTGTATTGAATTCAAAATAAATATGATAGTGTAATCCTCCATCTTTATGTTTTTCTTCAGCAATAATATATTGAACTATTTTTGGTAATTTTTTTTCCAATTGTTCAAGTATTAATTTTTTAGCATCTGTTAATAAATTTATATTTAATTGGGAATAAGTAAGGAATAATTTTTTATCTCTTAATCTAAATTGTTTTTTTTTAAGAAGCATCCCATACATCTCGTAATCTAATAATTTCTCCTACTGATTGAGTTGTAGAAGAAGAAACTCTACTATTATTTGATGTTAAAGATCTTATTATTAAGTCACCTACTAGTGGCATTCCAAATGAACTTAATGCCATTGATCCTAATAAACCAACACCTGCATATAACACACGTCTACGATTTAAAGCTATTCTTTGATCCACTTCTTGATGAAATTTTTGTACTCTTTCTTCAAGTTGTGTTTCAGTAGCTAAACGCACAGTATCTAAATAATTATTATATGAGGTTATTTGTGTATCTAAAACAGAAAAAACTTGATTTGTATTATAAACAAAAACAACCATAGATTCTCTTATATTTTGAATCACATCCCTTAAAACTACCCCATCTATATCTAAATTTGATATTGTATAAAGAAATATATTTCCTACTCTATATAAATCTTCTTCCGATATATTTGAATTATTTGCGGAACGTATTAATAAATCATATAAATAAGTTCAAAAGAATAATATAAAAAAATTAATAAAATGTTTTTTTTTAACATTTAAAATAAAATCAATATTATTTAAAAGTATTATCGCAATTATAATTAAAAATATATATAAATAAATATATATTTCTAGTAATAATCAAATTTAATAATAAAATAAATTGAAAATATTGAACATAAGTGTTTATTAAATTATTAATCTTATTTTGAAATTTTTTTAACATAAATTAAAATTAATTAAAAAATAATAAAATTATTTACAATCTCTTGGACTCGAACCAAGATTTTAAAGCTTAGAAGGCTAATACTCTACCAATTAAGTTAAGATTGTTTTTATTTTATTATTTTTTTTTAATATTAAACAATTTTATTAGAATGTACATTAAAAATAGCTTTTAATGAATTTCTTGAAAGTTGTTTATAAATATTTTGTTTAAAAATTTTTTTTTTTTCTTTTTTAGTTAAAGTAACTGCACCAATTAAAGCAATTAATAATATAATACCAGCCACTAAAAAAAAAAAAGCATAATAACTGTATAAAATTTGACCTATTGTTTCAATATTTGTTATAGTATCTAATTGATTTATAAAATTTTTTAAAAAAGGTTTAACATCAACAAATATTTCAAAAGTTCCTTTCATACTATCTTTAAAAAAAAATAAAGTATTTATTTCTTGATTAAAAAAAGAATTATTTATTAAATGATAATATGATGTGAAAACTTTACTAAACATTATAAATGTTTCTAAAAAAAAAATAAAACTAATTAAAAAAATAATAGGTAAATAACCAAAATTATTATTTATTTTATTTTTATCGATTAACACATTAACATCTAGCATCATAATTACAAATAAAAATAATACTGTAATTGCTCCTACATAAATAATAATTAACATTATTGATAAAAATTCAACTTCTGAGATTAATAATAAACCTGTTGAATTTGTAAAAACTAATATTAAAAAAAATGCAGAATATATTGTATTCGTAGAATATATTACAAAAATAGCTGAAGTTAAAGCTATAGTTGAAAAAGTATAAAAAAAAATTGTTTCAAAATCCATAATATATATATAAATTATATAATTTTATAATTATATCTTAAAAGATATATATTTTATTATTTTTATTTAATTAATAAAAATATGAATAAAAATAATAAAATAGTAATAACATTAAAATAATAAATAATAGAAAAAAAAATAATATTTATTAAAAAAATTGTACTTATTAACATCATTAATGAATAATGATAAATATAACCTGTTTGTAATAAAATTATTCTTTGACTTAAAAATGAAAAAATAGTAGTTAAACCGTATGGACCACACATTTCAATTAATCCTTTATCAATCATTTTATATGTTACATTATAACCAATTTTTAAAATATATTGATTTATAAATTCATAATAAATTTTATCAAAATACCATTTTCTATTTAAAAAATTATAAAAATAAAGACCATATTCTGAAATTTTTAAATTATATAAAAATTTAAATTTAAAAAAATATAAATAAAATGCACCAAATAATCCACAAAAACTTAAAATAACTGGTAATAATTTAAAAAATGTTGGTAAAAATTCAGCATCAATCATTTGATTATGTAATGGATTTATATAAATCGAATTATTCCAAAAATTAGAACCTAATCCAACAAACATATCTTTTGAAATATAACCTATAAAAATACTACCAAAAGCTAATAAACCTAAAGGAATTCCCATTTCTAAAGGAACATCGTGTGCATTTTTAATAATATTTTTATATGCATTAGTTTCACTTAAGAATGCAAAAAATAATAAACGGGTTGAATAAAAAGCTGTAAAAAAAGCACCAATAGTACCCAACCAATAAGCAAAATGACCTGTTTCACTAAAACTTGCAAAAGCTACTTCTAAAATTAAATCTTTTGAATAAAATCCTGTTAAAAACGGAAAACCCATTAAAGATAAAGAACCTATTAAAAACATTATATAAGTAAAGGGTAATATACGTCTTAAACCCCCCATTTTTCTAATATCTTGTTCATCACCCATAGCGTGAATTACTGCACCTGAACATAAAAATAATAATGCCTTAAAATATGCATGATTTGATAAATGAAAAATAGCTAAGGGGTAATTTGATAATCCACAAGCAAAAAACATATAACCTAATTGACTACAAGTTGAATATGCAACAATTTTCTTAAAATCATTCTGAACTAATCCTACAGTACTTGCAAAAAAAGCTGTTGAAGCACCAATTACAGTAATTACTTTTAAAGAAAACATAGAATATTCGAACATAGGTGAACAGCGTGCTGTTAAATATACACCAGCTGTTACCATTGTTGCTGCATGAATTAATGCAGAAACTGGTGTTGGACCTTCCATAGCATCTGGTAACCATAAATGTAAAAAAATTTGAGCAGATTTACCCATTGCACCTATAAAAATCAAAATACAAGCTACATCAACAATACTTAAAATATAATTAAAAAACACAAATTTAAAATCTTTAACAATAGAAATAGCAGCAAATGTACTAAAATATTCAATAGTTCTAATATTATAAAAAATAGTTAATACACCTAATAATAAAATTAAATCACTAATTCTATTAACTAACATAGCTTTAATAGCCGCTTTATTAGCTTGTAAACGAGTAAACCAAAAATTAATTAATAAATATGAACAAAAACCAACACCTTCCCATCCAACAAACATTTGCATAAAATTATCACCAGTAACTAATATAATCATAAAAAAAGTAAATAATGATAAATAAGACATAAATCTTGATAAATGTGGATCATTCGCCATATATTGTGATGAATATAAATGAACTAATGTTGAAATACTTGTTACAACAACAAGCATAATCATTGTTAAACTATCAAATAAAAAACACCAATTACAATTGAAAAGACCACTATTAATCCAATTTGAAACATAAATAATATATTCATATTCATTTGTAATTGAATTATAAATAATAATTAATGAAAAAAGACAACTTAAAAAAGTTGTTAAAGTGGTTATAAATACAGAACCTTTACGTCCTATATAAAAACCAAATAGTCCAGCAGCTACTGAACCTAAAAAAGGTAAAAAAATTAAAGTTAATAATAACATAATAGAATAAAATAAGTAAGAAATATTTAATATTAATATTTCTACTTAAATAATAATAAATTATTTATCTTTATAAAATTCTAAAATTTACGTATTTTTTTTAAACTTAAATCCTAATTTTAAAAATTTGTTAAAAATGTGATTTTCATACGTTTTTAATAATTCTCTTTGATTTTCAATAGGTATATTTATTTTTAGCTGCTCTTGTGTTCCAACAAAATTAAACCAATTAATTCTTTTATGGGCTATTTTTTGGATCAAAATATTTGATTGTTTATTAACAAGATAGTTTTGACTTAGAATAATATATATATTCAGTAGATAGTGTAAATCTTAAATTAAATTTAATAAATCCTTTCAAAACCTATTAGTCATTTCGTTGTAAATTAATTAAAAAATTTCAAAAATTAAATATATTATTATTATTATGTTTATTTAATACACCAAAATTATGGTTATGGTCATAATCTACTTGAGACTTACTAAAAGCTAATTGTGCTTCTGTATTACGATATAAAAACTTTTGAAATAAATTTTTTCAAGTTGATTATAATATTCATTTAAAAGATGAATAACTAATTTTATATCAAGGAGTGGTGTGGGATATACATAGAATTTGTTACTAACCAAACAAAATTTAAACAATCGCTCTTCATATACAGGTTAACTTCACATTCTAATTCTGATACTCTTTTCTCATGATGTGGCAGGTCTATATAATCCTTATTTAATGCTAAATTCAACTCCATTAAATAAGTGGGGTGTAAAAAAATAATTGATAAAAAATACAAAAATGCTATTAAAATACTTGTTAAATTTTAAATTTAAAAAAGTATAAATATGATTGAAAAAGTTTTTAAATCATTTCTAAATTTATCTATATTAGAATCATTGGTTATAGTTTCAATTTGTAAAATTTTTTTTTAATGTAATAATAATTTCTCATAAAATTTGATAAATTTATAATAATTAATTAAATAACAATAAAATAATATATTAATTAAAATATATTTAAAAAAAAAATATATTTTTATAAATATATTATTTTATTATTATTTAGTAATAAAATTATTAGTAAAATCAACTGCTAAAGTATTTAATTTTTTATCTAATTCTTTAGAAATTTCTTTTTTAGTTAAAATTTCTTCTAAAATATCTGAATGATTATTTTTAATAAAATTTAACCAATTAGTTTCAAAAATTGAAATTTTATCTACAGCAATTTTATCTAAGAAACCACGTACACCTAAATAAATAATTACAATTTGATCTTCAACAGATAAAGGTATATTTAAGCCTTGTTTTAACATTTCAGTTAATCTAACCCCTCTATTTAATTGTTGTTGTGTAGTAGCATCTAAATCTGAACCAAATTGAGCAAAAGCTTGTACTTCTCTAAATTGAGCTAATTCTAATTTCATAGTACCAGCAATTTGTTTCATTGCTTTAATTTGAGCAGCAGAACCAACACGACTTACAGATAAACCAACACTAATAGCAGGTCTTTGACCTTCATTAAATAATTCAGTTTCTAAGAAAATTTGTCCATCAGTAATTGAAATAACATTAGTTGGAATATACGCAGAAACATCACCAGCTTGAGTTTCAATAATAGGTAAAGCTGTTAAAGAACCACCACCAATTTTTCTATTCATTTTAGCTGCTCTTTCTAATAAACGTGAGTGTAAATAGAATACGTCACCTGGATAAGCTTCTCTACCTGGAGGTCTTCTTAATAATAATGACATTTGTCTATATGCTACAGCTTGTTTTGATAAATCATCATAAAAAATAACAGCATGTTTACCATTATCTCTAAAATATTCACCTAAGGCACAACCAGTATAAGGTGCTAAATATTGTAATGGAGCTGAATCTGAAGCAGTTGCTGCTACAATAACTGAAAAGAACATTGCATTTTTTTCTTCTAAAGTTTTAGTTAATTCAGCAATAGTTGATCTTTTTTGACCTACACCCACATAAATACAATATAATTGATTATTAGTATCTTTTTTTAAATGAGGTTCTCTTTGATTAATTATTGTATCGATTGCAATAGAAGTTTTACCAGTTTGTCTATCCCCAATAATTAATTCCCTTTGTCCACGACCAATAGGAATTAAACTATCTACAGCTTTTAAACCTGTTTGTACAGGTTCTTTAACACTTTCTCTAGGCATAATACCTGGAGCTTTTACTTCAACCCTACTTTCTAATTTACTGTTAATTTGACCTTTACCATCAATTGGTTGTCCTAAAGCATCAACTACTCTACCTAATACTTCAGGTCCTACAGGTACACTAACAATAGATCCAGTTCTTCTTACAAAATTACCTTCTTGAATTTCTCTGTCATTACTAAAAACAACAACACCAACAACATCAGGTTCTAAGTTTAAAGCCATACCTTTAATATTACCATTATTAAATTCAACCATTTCACCAGCTTGAATTTTAGTTAAACCGTAACATCTAGCAATACCATCACTCATTGAAAGAACAATACCTGTTTCTTGTAAACTTTTTTCATCTTTATATTTTTTAATATTTGATTCCAATATATATGATAATTCAATAGCCATATTGGATATTAAATTATCATATTTTTATAATTATAAATTAATTTACAATTATTTTTAAATATATCAAATATATATTTAAAATACCCTTTACGAGAATTGAACTCGTATCTTTGCCGTGAAAAGGCAATGTCCTAACCATTAGACTAAAAGGGCTTTTTATTAAATAATATAATTATTATATTATTTAATAAAAATAAGAAAAATCGATATGTATTAAAATTTTTGATACACTTTCATGCATACAACTTTCAAAAATTTTAGGATATAAACCTAATAAGAAAATATTTGCAATTAAAATTAAATGGATTAAAAATTCACGATAAGTTAAATCATAATATATTTTTAAATAAATATTTTGAATATTACCATAACAAATTCGATTATAAAATAATAAAGAATAAATACCGCCTAAAAACATTCCAATAGTTGCAAAAACAGCTGTTGTAGTATTATCTTCAAAAATTCCTGTTAAAATTAGAATCTCTCCTACAAAACTACTTGAACCTGGAATAGACATATTTGCTAATACATAAATAAATAATGCAATACAAAATAATGGCATTGTATGTGCTAAACCACCGTAATAATTAATAAAACGTGTATGATATCTATCATATAAACATCCTATTGAAAAGAATAATCCACTTGATACTAAACCATGACTAATCATTTGAATAATACTACCCTCTAAACCTTGAATAGTTAAAGAAAAAATACCTAAAATAATAAAATTCATATGAGCAACTGATGCATAAGCAATAATACGTTTTAAATCTGTTTGACGAATAGCTGTTAATGAAGCATAAATAACAGATATTAAACATAATACTAAAATATATGGTGTAAAATATAAAGTAGCTTTAGGGAATAAAGGAACTAAAAATCTAATCATACCATATGATCCTAATTTTAATAAAATACCTGCTAATAATACAGAACCTGCTGTAGGTGCTTCAACATGAGCTTCTGGTAACCAAACATGAAACGGTAACATTGGAACTTTAACAGCAAATGATAAAAAAAAAGCTAAAAAATATAATTTTTCATATGAAAAATTAAAATTACTATAATATAATATTTGATAATCTGTAGTACCAACAGTTAAAAATAAATGAATAATGGCAATAAACATAAATAATGAACCTGTTAAGGTATACATAAAAAATAAATAAGAAGCTTTAATTTTACGTTCTCTTGATCCCCAAATACCAATAATTAAAAACATAGGTATTAATACACTTTCAAAGAAAATATAAAAAATAAGTATATCTAATACACTAAATGAAATAATTAAACAAAATTCTAAAATAAAATATAAAATAAAATATTCTTTAATATTTTTATTAATTATTTCATAACTAATTAGCATACATATTGGAATCAAAAATGTTGTTAAAATTATAAAAAATAATGAAATACCATCAAGACCTAAATAAAAATTAATATTAAATTGACTAATCCATTCTATTTTAAATAAATATTGAAAATTAGAAGTTGATTTATCAAATAAAATCCATAAAGGTAATGACATTAAAAAAATGAAAAAAGACATAAAAATACTAAAATTTTTAATAAATTTTTCATTTTTCGAAAAAGATAATATAATAACCGATATTAATGGTAAAATAAGTAAAAAAATTAATATGAATTTATTAAACATAAAAATTTTAAAGAAATAATATAATAAATGGGCGAAAAATGGGACTTGAACCCATAACACTTAGACCCACAATCTAACACTCTACCTTTAAGTTATAATCGCCTTTTTAAATTTTTCTTAAATAATAGATAAAATTTAAAAAAGGTTGAACAATTAAATTATTTAAAGGTGAATAATTTTGTGATAATATTTGTTTTATTTTTAAATTAGAATAAATAGTATTATATATACTTAAATAAATTAATTCAAGTTTTTTAAAATTAGTTAAATTTTTAATTAAATTTAAATCATTATTTCCATAAATTAATAAAATAGAACTTTGTCCCTTTAATTTTGAAAATATATGAGTAGTTAAATTTTGTTTTAATATTAAAGATTTATAATCTAATTTTTTAATAGTTTTTTTTAACAATATAATTTCGTTAATATTTAAATCATTATAACGAAATATATATATATATTTATAAGTTTGTTGTATTTTTTGTAATTGAAGTAATTTATATTTTTTATAAATATTAGTTTTTTGTTTTAACATATTTATTTTTTATTGTAATTTTTTATAAAAAAATTGTAGAATTGAAATTATTTTTTCATTTGATAAAATAGTTAATTTTAATTTTTAATTATTAATCTACAAAATAAATGTATTTTAAAATCCAGTCCAATTAAATTGAAATTTAATTTGATTTTATTTCCAGATAATAAAAAAATAGATTAATAATACTCTTTTAATAAAATATTAAAAACATAATTTCGGGCTTCACTTAATGGAACTTTAATATCTATAAAATCATCTAATAATACCTTTTTTACTATTTGTGATAATTTTTTTTAATTCTTATCTGTCTATTTCACCAAAAACCACATCTAAAGTACCAATAATTGTAACAACATCAGCAATCATATGATTTTGAGCTATAAAATCTAATGCCTGTAAATGTAAAAATCCAGGTGATTTAATTTTACAACGATAAGGTTTATTTGTACCATCAGATACTAAATATACACCATATTCCCCTTTTGGTGCTTCAATAACAGTATAAGTTTCACCACTATTTACACTAATATTTTCTGAATAATATTTAAAATGATGTATTAAAGATTCCATAGAATTTTTAATTTGAGTTCTATTTGGATTTGTGATTTTTTTATCATCTAATTTTATAGGACCATTAGGTATTTTATTAAGTACTTGTAAAATAATTCGAATTGATTGTCGCATTTCTTCAATTCTGATTAAATAACGATCATAACAATCACCATTTGTTCCTACAGGTACATCAAATTCTAATTGATCATAAATTTCATAAGGTTGTGTTTTTCGTAAATCCCATGAAATACCTGATCCACGTAACATTACACCACTAAAACCTAAATTTAAAGCATCTTTAGCAGAAACTACACCAATATCAACTAATCTTTGTTTCCAAATTCTATTATTAGTTAACATTTCTTCAATTTCATCTAATCTAGTATTAAATTGATCACAAAAAATATAAATATCATTTAATAAACCTTTTGGTAAATCTTGATTTACACCTCCAGGTCTAAAATAAGCTGCATGCATACGTGCACCGGATACACGTTCATAAAATTCCATTAATTTTTCTCGTTCTTCAAACCCCCAAAAATATGGTGTCATAGCTCCTACATCTAAAGCATGACAACAAACAGCTAATAAGTGATTTAAAATACGGGTAATTTCAGAAAAAAGAACTCGAATATATTGTGCACGTAATGGAATATCACAATTTAATAATTTTTCAACAGCTAAAACATAAGCATGTTCTTGACACATCATTGAAACATAATCTAATCTATCAAAGTAAGGTAAAGCTTGTAAATAATTTTTATATTCAATTAATTTTTCAGTACCTCTATGTAATAAACCAATATGTGAATCAGCTTTTTGTACTACCTCACCATTTAATTCTAAAATTAAACGTAATACCCCATGAGCTGCTGGATGTTGTGGACCAAAATTTATAGAAAAATTTTTAATTTTTTTTAATGGCATTTTTAATTTTTAATTTTTAATTGAAATATAATATCTATAAATTAATTTTTTTATAAATATATAGCATATATAGTAAGTAAATATTTTAAGAATATTTATTTCTTTTTTACATTATGATTTTTCAGGAAATTTTTAATAATAATTTTGAAATTATTATTCCCGAATTTTTTTTAACAACTATTTTATTAATTCTATTATTATTTGGAGTTTTTTATAAAAAAAATCAAAATACTCAAAAAATTTTGATTATTAAAAATATTACTACTATAATAATATATTTATTATTAATTCTTTTAATATTAACATTAAATATCACAAATATTTCAAATAATATATTAAATGGTTTATTAATTATAAATAATTTTACTCAATTTATTAAAATAATTTTAATATTAGCAACAATTGTTTGTTTTTTAATACAACAAAAATATTTAATACAACAAAAAATAAATTTATATGAAATTAATATATTAATGTTAATATCCTTATTAGGTTTAATGTTATTAATATCTTCAAATCATTTTATTACTTTATATTTAGCAATTGAATTACAAAGTTTAAGTTTTTATATTTTAACATCAACTCAAAAAAAATCAATATTATCAATTGAAGCTGGTTTAAAATATTTTATTTTAGGATCAATTGCTTCAGGATTTATTTTATTTGGTTCTTCAATTATTTATGTTATTACAGGTTCTTTAAATTTTAATAATATTTTTTTAATTTTATCAAACATAAATTTTTTAGATAATATTAATTTATTAATCAGTTTATCTTATGGATTAATTTTTATATTAGTAGGTATATTATTTAAAATAGGTGCTTCTCCTTTTCATTTTTGGTTACCGGATGTATATGAAGGTGCTCCTAATAATATTTCAAGTTTTTTTGCCATTGTACCAAAAATCGCATTTATTGGTATTTTAATTCGTTTATTTTTTGATATTTTTTTTAATATATCTTATTTTTTTGAATTATTCTTTTATATTATTTCATTTTTATCAATGTTAATTGGGGCCTTATCTGCATTACAACAAAAAAAAATAAAAAGATTATTAGCTTATAGTTCAATAAGTCATGTAGGTTTTATCTTAATAGGATTTACTTCAAATATGTTAAATAATATTCCATTTATTTTATTATATGTTATTATTTATATTATAACAAGTATTAATTTATGGACTTCTTATTTATCTTTAAATATTAATCATAAACCTATTAAATATTTAACAGATTTATCAAATATTTATTCTATTAATAAATTAATAGCTGTTATTATTATATTAAACATTTTTTCATTAGCTGGTATACCACCATTAGCTGGATTTTTTTCAAAATTATTTATATTTTTTTCTGCTATTAAAAATAACTATTTTAGTTTAGTTTTTTTTGGTATTATTATAAGTGTTTTAAGTTCTTTTTATTATTTAAAAATAATTAAAATTATTTATTTTGAAAAAATTTTAAGAAAAATGTATGTTTCACAAATTAATAAAATACAAAGTATAATTTTATTAATTAATACTCAATTTATTTTATTCTTATTTTTATATCCAAATATTATATTAATAAATTTAAATAAAATTTATTTATATTTATTAATATAATATTTTGTCTGGATAGCTCAGTTGGTTAGAGTAAAAGACTGAAAATCTTTATGTCGGTGGTTCAAATCCACCTCCAGACAATTTTATTATTAAAAATATGTATCTTTTAAGACTAACTTTTAAATCTTTTCAAAAAATTAATCAACTTAAACAAAATTTATTAAAATTAAAAAAATTTAATAAATTTACAAATATTCAAATTAATGGAATATTTCAAACAAAAAAAAAAAAAAAAATTTTTACGTTATTAAGATCACCACATGTAAATAAAAAATCACGTGAACATTTTATATATAAAAATTATACTCCAAAAATTGATATTAAATTTATTAATATTTTTCAATTATTAAATTTTTTAATTTTAGTTAAAAAAATTTTATCTGAAAATGCATTAATAAATATTAAAATTATAAAAAAAAATTAAAATTATGCTTATAGCTTAATTGGATAAAGCGTTAGATTGCGGATCTATAAAATGAAAGTTCAAGTCTTTCTAAGCATATATTTTATTTACTTTGAAGTATAGCCAAGTGGTAAGGCCTCCGTTTTTGGTACGGAAAATCAAAGGTTCGAATCCTTTTACTTCAAAAGGGCCTATAACTCAGTTGGTTAGAGTATACGCCTGATAAGTGTAAAGTCAGTAGTTCAAATCTACTTAGGCCCATAAGAATAATTAGCTCAACTGGTAGAGTATTTCGTTTACACCGAAAATGTTAGCGGTTCGAGTCCGTTATTATTCAATCAATAATAAAAAATAATATGTCAACAATTAATCAATTATTTTTAAAAAAACAAAAACGTTTAGAAAAAAAAAAAAGAAATAAAAGTCCAGCTTTAAAACAATGTCCTCAACGTAAAGGAATTTGTTTAAAAGTTTATAATACTACACCTAAAAAACCTAACTCTGCAATGCGAAAAGTAGCAAAAGTCCATTTATCTAGTCGATATACAATAATTACTTATATACCTGGTATTGGACATACATTACAAGAACATTCAATTGTATTAGTTAGAGGTGGTAGAGTTAAAGATTTACCTGGTGTAAAATATCATGTAGTTCGAGGTAAATACGATTTATTAGGAATTTATTCTAGAAAAACATCAAGATCAAAATATGGAACTAAAATACGAAGAGTATAAAATAAAAAAATTATTTATAAATATGTTATTAAAAAAAGGGAAAAAAACTTGTTCTGAAAACATATTTAAAAATATTTTAATTACTTTAAAAAAAACTACAAAACAAAAACCTAATTTTATTTTATTTAAATCAATTGATAATTTATTACCTAAATTAAAAGCAATAAGTATTCCTAATAAAAAAAGGAATAAAAAAAATAAAAAAAAAGATAGATATTTTTTAATGCTTTTAAATGAAGATAAACAAATTAAAAAATCTGTATCATGGTTACTTTTAAATTCAAATTTAAAAAATATAACAACTGAAATTATTCAAACTTCAAAAAATAAAAGTAAAACAATTAATACAAAAAAACAATATTATAAAAATATTAAAAAATTAAAATTTAATCTTATTTTTGATTAATTTTTTATAAATACATTATTTATCATTAAATAATTAATTATTACAAATTCGTTAATTTTTATGAAAAATTATTATTATATTAATAAAAAAACTTTACAAATCGAAACTACAACCGATGATTCTAATATCGATAAATTTCAAAATGATTTAAAATTTTTAAAAAAAATTACTAAAAATACACAAAATACACAAATTCACCCATATCATTTAGTAGATCCGAGTCCATGGCCTTTTGTTATTTCATTTGGACTTTTTTTTTTAACTTTTGGTGGTGCTATGTATTTCCACGGTTATATTGGTAGTAATCTTTTAACTTTAACTGGTTTTTTAATGGTTATTTTAACAATGTATACCTGGTTTCGTGATATTGTTAGAGAAGCTGTATACGAAGGTCAACATACAAAACAAGTACAATTAGGTTTAAGAAATGGTATGCTTTTATTTATATTTAGTGAATTATTATTTTTTGTTAGCTTTTTTTGGGCATTTTTCCATTCAGCTTTAGCACCAACTCCAGAAATCGGATCGTTATGGCCACCATTAGGTATTGAAACCGTAAACGCTTGGGGTATTCCTTTATTAAATACTATAATTTTATTATCATCGGGTGCAACGATTACTTGGGCACACCATTCAATTGTTTTTGGTGATAGAAAAAATGCAATTTTTAGTTTAATTATTACAATTTCATTAGCATTTTTTTTTACTTTAATTCAGGCTTATGAATATATTGAAAGTACATTTTCTATTTCAGATAGTATATATGGTACTACTTTCTTTTTATTAACAGGATTTCATGGTATACATGTTATTGTTGGTACAATTTTTATTATTGTGAGTACTATTAGATTAATTAATCACCATTTTACAAAACAACACCATTTCGGTTTTGAAGCTGCAGCTTGGTATTGGCATTTTGTTGATGTTGTTTGGTTATTTTTATTCGTAGCTGTTTATTGGTGGGGAGGTAATTAATATAATTCTATAAAATTAATAAATTTTATGTTTAGTCCTTTAGAACAATTTGAAATTTTACCTATTTTTCAAATACCTTTTGTATTTACTAATGCTTCTTTAATTTTAATAATAGGTTTAGTTTATTTATATATTTTTACTTGTATAAAAACTAAATTTATTCCAACACGTTTTCAACAAATTTTTGAAATGATTTTCAACATTACTATTGAATTAACTTATTCAAGTATAGGTAAAGCTGGTAAACATTTTGTTTCATTAATTTTTGTTGTTTTTTTTTTTATTTTATTATGTAATTTAATAGGAATGGTTCCTTATAGTTTTACAGTAACTAGTCATTTAATTATTACTTTTACTTTAGCATTAACTATTTATTTAGGTTTTAATATTATTGGAATTAAAAAACATAAATTAAATTTTTTAAATTTATTATTACCTAGTGGTGCAAGTATAGCATTAGTTCCTATTTTAATACCTATTGAATTAGTTTCATATATTTTTCGTGTAATTAGTTTACCGGTTCGATTATTTGCTAATATGATGGCTGGACATACTTTATTAAAAGTAATTGCAGGTTTTGCTTGGACTATGTTAAATGTTAATAGTTTTATTTTTATGGCACATTTTATTCCTTTAATTATTATTGTATTATTAGTTGGGTTAGAAATAGCTGTAGCTTTAATTCAAGCATATGTTTTTACTATTTTAACTTGTATGTATATAAATGATGCTTTAAATTTACACTAATAAAATAAAAAATAAAACATATTAAAAACATACTATTATAAAATAAAGGAAAAGTAGCTCAGTTGGTTAGAGTGGTAGCTTGTCACGCTATAGGTCGCGGGTTCGAGTCCCGTTTTTTCCGTTTATTTTATTTTTTTTAAAATTATATTTATCAATATGTTATTAAATTATTCAAATATTTTTATATTTTTAATATTAAGTTTATTCTTATCAATTTTAATTTTCATTTTATCTTTTGGTTTAATTAAACAAAAAGATGATTTAGAAAAGTTAACAGCTTATGAATGTGGATTTAATCCTTATGATGATGCTAGAAAAATTTTTGATGTAAAATTTTATCTAGTAGCTATTCTTTTTATTATTTTTGATTTAGAAGCTGTTTTTGTTTTTCCTTGGGTTTTAACTTTAAGTTCAAATTTTTCATGGGGATTTTGGACTATGCTTGAATTTTTAGTTGAATTAGTTATAGGTTTTGTTTATATTTGGTGTAGTGATGCCTTAGAATGGTAATATTTTTTAAATATTTAAAAAATATAAATAAAACTTATTGTTATTTTTTTAATTTAATTTTTAGTAAATTCAAATATTTTAAATATAATGAATTTATTAATATATTAATATTAATTTAAAATTATATATTATAAAAATAAATTTAAATTACATCTCTTTTCCATTAAAATTATTTTATTATCTTTATTAAAATATAATTTAATTTGTATTAGAATTATATATAATTAATTTTTTATTAATCAATCTGTCATTTTTAAATTAAATTTTTTCTTTTACGAAAAATATTTAATTTAGATTATTTTTTTTTAATATTTATAAAATTACAAATATTTTAAAAAATCTATTCTTTAAGATATTTTAAATAATAATAATTGATTGATAATACATTTATGTTATTACAAGCTTCTAAATTTTTAGGTGCAGGATTAGCAACTTTAGGATTAATTGGTGCTGGTATTGGTATCGGTAACGTTTTTGGTTCTTTAATTATAGGTATTTCAAGAAATCCTTCTTTACAACAAGAATTAATGAGAACTGCTATTTTAGGTTTCGCATTAACTGAAGCAATCGCTTTATTCTGTTTAATGATGGCTTTCTTAATTTTATTTGCTTTTTAATTAAGATTAAATCCTGTTTAATTAATATAATTTTTTATTATATTAATTTTTTATATTGATATATGAATACAAAGATAGATTTAAGTAAATATTTTTATAAAAAGAAATATTTATTTTTTTAATATATAAATAATATAACTATTATTATATTAAATTTTAATTTATGAAATTATTACAAAAATTTAGTCAATATTTATTACAAATTTTACCTATAATAAATTATACATTATATAAAAATGAATTATGTATTAATATTCCAACAAATAAATTAATTCCTATTTTATTTTTTTTAAAGAATCATACAAATTGTCAATTTAAATTATTATCAGAAATTTGTGCAGTAGATTATATTAATAAAGAAAAACGTTTTGAAATTATTTATAATTTATTAAGTATTCGTTTTAATAGTCGTTTAAAAGTAAAAATTATGATTAATGAATTACAACCAGTAGATTCTATTATTCATATTTATAAAGCTGCAAATTGGTGTGAAAGAGAAGTATGGGATATGTTTGGTATTTTTTTTTTAAATCACAATGATTTAAGAAGAATTTTAACTGATTATGGTTTTGAAGGACATCCTTTACGTAAAGATTTCCCATTAAGTGGTTTTTTAGAAGTTTTTTATAATGAATTAAAAAAAAGAGTTGTTTATGAACCAATTAATTTATCGCAACAATATAGATTATTTGAATTTAATAATCCTTGGGATAAAAAGATAAATGCATAATTTTATTTAATTATTTTTGTTTTTAGGTTATTTTTCATTTCATTTTATGAGATGGAATAAAAAATCATTATTTGCAGTTCTTAATAATCATATTATAGATTATCCTACTCCTGTTAATTTAAATTATTTTTTTGGATTTGGTTCGTTAGCCGGTATTATGTTAGTAGTACAAATTTTAACTGGTATTTTTTTAGCAATGCATTATACACCTCATATTGATTTAGCTTTTAATAGTGTTGAACATATTATGAGAGATGTTAATAATGGTTGGTTAATTCGATATACCCATGCAAATGGGGCATCTTTTTTCTTTATTGTTGTTTATGTACATATTTTTAGAGGTTTATATTATGGTTCATATATTACTCCAAGAGAAGCTTTATGGTGTTCAGGTGTAATTATTTTTATTTTAATGATGGCAACTGCATTTATGGGTTATGTATTACCTTGGGGACAAATGAGTTTCTGGGGTGCAACTGTTATTACTAATTTATTTTCAGCAATACCTTTAATAGGTAAAGATATCGTTGATTGGTTATGGGGTGGTTTTGCAGTAGATAACCCTACTTTAAATCGTTTTTTTAGTTTACATTTTACTTTCCCATTTGTAATCGTAGGTGCTGTTTTAATACATTTAATTTTATTACATGAAGTTGGTTCAAATAATCCTTTAGGTATTACCTTAAAAACAGAAAATATCCCATTTTATCCATATTTTTATACAAAAGATTTATTTGGTTTAATGGTATTATTTTTAATATTTTTTATTTTTATCTTTTATTATCCCAATACTTTAGGTCACCCTGATAATTATATTGAAGCTAATCCAATGAAAACTCCTTTACATATTGTTCCTGAATGGTACTTTTTACCTTTTTATGCAATTTTAAGATCTATTCCAAATAAAATTGGAGGAGTTATTGCTATGTTTGGTTCATTAATTATTTTATTAACAATACCTTTTACTAATTCATCTGAAATTAGAAGTACTGCTTTCAGACCTATTTTTAAAGTTTGTTATTGGTTATTAGTTATAGCATTTTTATTATTAGGTTGGGTTGGACAATGTCCTGTTGAATACCCTTATACTGAAATAGGTATCATAAGTATGATTTATTATTTTGCTTTCTTTATAATTATTATACCATTTTTAGGTAAATTTGAAGCTTATTTAATACGTTATAATACTAAATAATTTTAAATATTTAAATAATACTAAATTAGTATTATTTAAATATTTAAAATTAATTTTCATTTTCATTTAAATTAATAGAACTGTTTGACCCATCATTCAAATTAGAAGAATTATTTAAGAATTCATTAAAAAAAATTTTGATTCAGGATATATTAATATTTATAATAAATTTTTGATTTTTACTTTTAAATTCATGATCAATTCTAAATTCTTCTAAATTTAAAAGTAAAAACCACTCAATTTATAACTAGCACTTATATTATCTAGGTAAATAGTGACATAAATATATATAATAATATATTGAAGATATTGTTGTATATATTTTTATTATTGAACACTACACTAATATTTAATAAATCTTCATTAAAAAAGACACTTCTAAATTGTAGTACTGAATTTACAATTTGTGATAATATAATAGAAATTCATAATTTTTTTAATTCTTTAAATTTATTAGAATTTAAATTAAATATATTTAAAAAATCCACATTATGAAAGCAAAAATTTTGATCAATATAAAAATTTAATTCTTGTATAATTTGAATTACATTTAATTCATTTATTTCTTTAAACATACTTAAAAATTAATCATAAATCTTATTATCAAATAAAAATTGAATTTTAATACTAGTTTTATTATAATTTTTAAGCATTGAAAATATATTTTTTAATAAATTAATACTCAATTCAAAATTAACCTAATTTGTAGAAAAATGTTGACTAAAAATTATATTTTAATTTTTATTAAATTTTATAAATTCGGTATTAGTAACAGTTACAACTATTGCTATAATATCCGTTTCTATACAATAAGTTAGATTTATTATTAAGTGGATTATATTTAAAAAAATAACAAAATAATAATTTAATAAACTTAATAATATAAGTTTTTGTTAGATTAACATAATATCGAGAAATAACTGAAATAACATTATTTTTAATTTTAAAATAAATAATAAACTGATATTCCGTATAATACCAAACATAACATTTATTTTATTATATTTAAATTTATATTTATATTCGGAATTTTTTTATTTAAAATGCGAGATTATATATTTTTTTTAATTAAAAAAATGTTAGTTTTTTTATTTTTTAATATAAATTTTTTAATATAAAAAATTTATATTAAAAAATTATATTTAATTATTATATTTAATTATTAATTTTTTTTCCATGTACTAAAGTTACATATACTATATAAAAGAAGAAAATAGCTGAAAAAAATGAGATATAAGACCCAAAACTACTAACAGCATTCCATCCACTCATAGCATCAGGAAAATCTGGAATTCTTCTAGGCATACCCGCTAAACCTAAGAAATGCATTGGAAAGAAAGTAATATTTACACCTATAAAGAATAACCAAAAATGAATTTGACCTAATACTTCTGGATATCTACGTCCTGAAATTTTACCAATCCAAAAATAAAATCCAGTAAATATACCAAAAACGGCACCCATAGATAATACATAATGAAAGTGTCCTACAATATAATAAGTATCATGTAATGCAATATCTAAACCTGAATTAGACATAGCTACACCAGTAACACCACCCATTACAAATAATAAAATAAATCCTAAAGTAAATAATAATGGTGTTTCAAATTTTAAAGAACCACCCCATAAAGTAGCTAACCAACTAAATATTTTAATACCAGTAGGTACTGCAATAATCATAGTAGCTGCTGAGAAATAAGCTCTAGTATCTACATCTAAACCAACAGTAAACATATGGTGTGCCCATACAATTGAACCTAATAAACCAATAGATAACATTGCATAAACCATTCCTAAATAACCAAATACATTTTTTTTAGCAAAAGCTGCTGAAACTTGACTAATAATACCAAATGCTGGTAAAATTAAAATATAAACTTCAGGGTGACCAAAAAACCAAAATAAATGTTGATATAATACTGGATCACCCCCACCAGATGGATCATAGAAAGAAGTATTTAAATTTCTATCAGTTAATAACATAGTAATTGCACCAGCTAATACAGGTAAAGTTAATAATAAAAGAAATGCTGTAATTAATACAGACCAAACAAATAAAGGTAATCTATGAAAACTTAAACCAGGGGCTCTCATATTATAAATAGTTGAAATAAAATTAATAGCACCTAATAATGATGAAATACCTGTTAAATGTAAACTAAAAATTGCTAAATCTACTGAAGGTCCTGAATGCGCTTGTACACTTGATAATGGTGGATAAACAGTCCAACCAGTACCAGCACCAGATTCAACAATAGCAGATGAAACTAATAATAATAAAGCTGGAGGTAATAACCAAAAACTAATATTATTCATACGAGGAAAAGCCATATCTGGAGCACCAATCATTAAAGGAACAAACCAATTACCAAAACCACCGATTAAAGCAGGCATAACTAAAAAGAAAACCATGATAAAAGCGTGTGCAGTTACAACTACATTATATAATTGATGATTTCCCATTAAAATTTGATTTCCTGGTTGTGCTAATTCCATTCTAATTAAAAGTGATAAAGTTGTACCAACAATACCAGCAAAAGCACTAAAAATTAAATATAAAGTTCCAATATCTTTATGATTTGTTGAAAAAAGCCATCTTGTTGACCATTTATTTATACTTTGAAAATTCATTTTTGAATATTTTTTAAATTCGTTTTAAATGCAAAATTATATATTTTTATTAATTAAAAAAAGCGTTGGTTTTTTTAATTATTATTATCTTTAAATTAAGATAATTTTTATTATTTTTTAAAAAATTGTTTAATTTTATTTATTATTTGTTTAATATCTGTAAATAATAATAATATTAAAAAGATTATACCTATGATTTTAAATATCATAAAATTTTTAATTATACATTAAAATCAAAATTGATTTTATTTTTTAACCATATTAAATAATCTTCTAATGAAACAGCTTCTACAACAATAGGCATAAACCCATGATTTACTCCACAAATTTCACTACATTGTCCATAAAAAACACCCTCTCTTTTAATAAACATTGATGTTTGATTTAAACGACCTGGACAAGCATCTAATTTAATACCTAATGACGGAATAGCCCATGAATGTAAAACATCTGATGCGGTAATTAATACTCTAATATGACTATTAGTTGGAACTACAACACGATTATCTACTTCTAAAAGTCTAAATTGACCTATTGCTAAATCATCTTCTTGTACCATATAACTATCAAAAATTAAAGGTTCATCTGAAAATTCTAAATTATCAGAATATTCATAACTCCAATACCATTGACTACCAATTACTTTTAAAGTAATAATAGGATCAATTACTTCATCCATTGAGTATAATAAAGCAAAAGATGGAATAGCTACAATTAATAAAATTAACGCTGGAATAGAAGTCCAAATAATTTCAATAGTAGCACCGTGTATAACAGTTGCAGGAATTTTATTTTTTTTTTCATCAAAAAGAGTAATAACTCTAAATAACATCCAACAAACAAAAACAGTAATGGTAATTAAAAAAAACATTAAATCATGATGAAAATTAATAATACCCTCCATAACCGGAGTTGCTGGATCTTGAAAACCTAATTGCCAAGGTTCGGCAATATCTAAAAAAGTGAACTGATTATTTATATAATTTGTGATTGTCATAATATTGTTAAAATTTATTATTTTATTTATTTTTTAATATATACAAAATTAAGTAATTTTTGAAATTTTATTCAAAAAATAAATATAAATATTATCTTATTTATATTTTTCTTAAATAATATAAAATTTTTAAAAAAATATATTTAAATTTTTAAATCATGTGTACCTACCTTAAAAATTAAAAAAAAAAAAAGGATCCCTCCCTAACTTTTATTTATTGCATATATTTTAACTTTTATTTATTGCATATATTTTAACTTTTATTTATTGCATATATTTTAATTTTTATTTATTGTATATATTTTAACTTTTATTTATTAAATTTTTTAATTTAATTCACCTTTAAGCTCTAAGATCAATAGTTCTAGTGAGCAGGGATCAATATAATTAACTCCAAAATCGTTGGTTTGTAATTTAAAAATATTAATTCCATTTTTTAGTAATAAAAATGTTGTTTCAAAGTCTAAATAGTGTAGAATACCATGAAAATGTAAAATTACTACACCAATTAACCCTATTATAAATAATAATAATAGTATATTTCGTAAAATTTTTATATAAATTAACATATTTTATAAATGTTACTAAATTTTTATAAAATATTATAAATCTAAATTTAAATTCCCTTTTGTTAAAAAGTATTTTAAATAAAATTTTATTTTTATAACTTGAATTTAATTAATTTCAGATTTTATAAAATTTTTTTGATTTATAATATTTTATAAAAATTTAAAAACAGGAAAAATGGGACTTGAACCCATAACAATAATTTTGGAGACTATGATTTTACCAATTAAACTATTTTCCTAAAGTTTTATCAAAAAGTTTTTAAAAAATTAATTTAAGAATGTTTAAAGATCTCTTCCAGACACAGGTTCCCCTACGACTACCTTGTTACGACTTCATCAAAGTTACTAATTACTTTTTAGGAATTTTAATTTATTTAATACAAATTAGAAACTATTTTAATTAAATAGTTATTTAATTTTACTAAATAATTAAGAATCATTTTAAAAATAATCAACTTCCCTGATGTGACGGGCGGTGTGTACAAAGTCCAGTAACATATTCACCGCAGCATGCTGTTCTGCGATTACTAGCGATTCCAACTTCATAAGGGCGAGTTTCAGCCCTTAATCCGAACTAAGATAATTTTTAAAGATTTGCTCCAACTTTTATTATTATTGCCTCTCATTGTGATTATCATTGTAGCACGTGTGTAGCCCAACCCATAAGGGCCATGAAGACTTGACGTCATCCCCACCTTCCATTAACCTATCATTAATTTTTTCGTTAGAGTACTTTTATTAATATTTAATAAACTAGCAACTAACGATAGGGGTTGCGCTCGTTAAAGGATTTAACCAAACATTTCACAACACGAGCTGACGACAGCCATGCAACGCCTGTTTTTTATATAAAATTTTATATAAAAATTAGCAAGAGTTGGTAAGGTTCTGCGCGTATTATCGAATTAAACCACATGCTCCACCGCTTGTGTAGACTCCCGTCAATTCCTTTGAATTTCAATCTTGCGATTATACTTTTCAGGCGGAGTGCTTAACGCGTTAGCTGTTATATCTAAAAATTCTAAATATTAGCACTCATCGTTTACAGCATGGACTACCGGGGTCTCTAATCCCGTTCGCTACCCAAGCTTTCGTTTCTCAGTGTCAGTATATACCCAGATAATTGCCTTCGCCATAGGTCTTCCTTCTATTATCAACGTATTTTATCACTCCAATAGAAATTCCATTATCCTCTATTTATACTCCAGTTTATCAGTTTTGAAAAAATTTATAAAGTTGAGCTTTAATTTGTTTCTTTCAACTTAAAAAACCACCTACAAACCCTTTACGCCTAATCATTCCGAATAATGCTCGCTCCTCCCGTATTACCGCGGCTGCTGGCACGGGTATTAGCCGGAACTTCTTTTTTAAGTACTGTCATTTTCCTCCTTAATGAAAGAGCTTTACAACCTAATTAGCCGTCATCACTCACTCGGTATTGCTGGATCAAGCTTTCGCTCATTGTCCAAAATTCCCCACTGCTGCCTTTAAAAAAGTTTGGGCCGTGTCTCAGTCCCAATGTGGCTGATCATTCTTTCAAACCAGCTAAAGATAATAGGCTTGGTAGTCTATTAAACTACCAACTACCATAATCTTGCGCAAACTCATCTTTTAACGTTATAAAAACTTTAATTTATTTATTCAGTATTTTTATAAAAATAATTATTCTGAATTAAAAGGTAGATAATTCACGTGTTACTCACCCGTTCGCCATGTTTTAAAAACATTCGACTTGCATGTGTTAAGCATACCGATAGCATTTATTCTGAGCCAGGATCAAACTCTATTTAAGTTTTATATTAATTATTTAATATTAATTTTTAAAATAACAAATGTTTAAAATTTTAATAATATAACATTCTTATATTAATTTTTCTCTTATATTGTCTTAAAGGCTATAAATTTTTTATTTTTTAAAAAAAGTATATCTTTTTAGATAAATATGAAAAAAATGTATAAAATAATAATTTTAATTTTTCTTACAATATTTATAAACTGTGAAGAACAAAATATCACAAACTGTGAAGAACAAAATATCACAAACTGTGAAGAACAAAATATCACAAACTGTGGAGAACAAAATATCACAAACTGTGGAGAACAAAATATCACAAACTGTGGAGAACAAAATATCACAAACTGTGGAGAACAAAATATCACAAACTGTGGAGAACAAAATATCACAAAAAAAATTTTAATAATTAGTTCATTAATTTTATTAAGTTTATTATTATTATTATTTTTTTTTTATTCAAATGAATCATTAAATTATAATATAGATGAGTTATATAAAATATCCATAGAAATTTCAAATAATTGTACTGTTAAAGGTTGGGAAACTATACACCAAATATTAAAAGATATGGACCCATCATCAGTAACAAAAAATAAAAATATAGTACATCAAATATTAAAAAATATAAATTTACCTCCAATTGATATTAATAATTTAATTCAAATATTAGAAAATTTAATCCAAATGGATAAAGATACCCCCAACATTTATTCAGTTAATTCTTTTTTATTTGAGAAAAGTATTAAAAAATTAATAGAATTTTTAAAAAATATTTAAAATTTTATTAATATATACATATACATTAAAAAAATTAATTAATTCAATTAAATTGGAGAAAGTAGGATTTGAACCTACGTAGAAATTACTTCAACAAATTTACAGTCTGCCGCTTTTAACCACTCAGCCATTTCTCCTTTATTATAAGATTTAATTTTAATTATGTGATTAGTGGGACTCGAACCCACAATATTTACTTGGAAGATAAAGGATTTACCAATTAATCTATAATCACAGATAAATGTCAATTCTAATTTTATTCCCTTATAATTTAATTTATTTGGAAATACCAAATACTGCCTTTGGGTCCATTTATCTAATAAAAAATATAAGCAAAAAAAGGGACTCGAACCCTCAACATTAACCTTGGCAAGGTTATACTCTACCATTGAGCTATTTTTGCTAATAAATTATTTTTTTATTATAAAAAGTGAATTTAATAATAAAAATAATTCATTGTTATTTTTTGCATTCGTATGAATAGAAACATCTATTGATGGAATATTTTTAAATTTTAAAAATTCTGTTTTTAATTCAAAAAAATGTAAAACATTTTGAATTTGAAAATTTAAAATATTTTTATTTTTAAGATTAAAATTTATATTTGTTAAATTTGGTAAAATAAAAATTAAAATTTTTTCTAAAAAATTAAAAATATTATTTTTTCGTAAAGTTATTTTACAACCAATAATTGAATTTTTTTTAATTTTTAAAAAAATATTATTTTTTTTTGATTTTGTTATAATAGGTTTCTGATTAGTTATTAATTTTAAAAGTAAAATTATATTAATCAATTTTTTTTTTTCAATATTTGCATCTTTAAAACCAATATTTAAACAAATTTTAGTTATTTTAGGAATTTCAAATATATTTTTAAAATTTAATTTTGTTAAAAGATCGTATATAGTAACATTTTGATAATGATTTTGTAAATTTTTTTCCATAGATTTTTATAAAATATTTGAAGCTAATGATAGTATTTTAAAATTTTTTTGTTTTCTAAATTCAGAAGTAATTGGACCAAATATACGTGTTCCTAGAGGTTTATTTTGATTATTTAATATAATTATACAATTTTTATCAAATTTAACCATATTACCTATTGTACTTTGTTTTTGATATGTTGTATGGATAATTAAAGCTTTAAATAGATCACCTTTAACTATTTTTATTTTTTTTTTTTGATTTAAACGTAATTTTTTTGCTGAAATTAGAATTGTATCACCAATTTTTCCAACTTTTTTCTTATAAATTTTTATACATTGGCCTATCTTAATACCACTATTATCATTTACTTTTACTTTAGTTTGAATTTGAATCATAGATTATATTATAATTAAAATGATGAGAGTAGGACTCGAACCTACATCTTCAGATTATGAGCCTGATAAGTTAACCTATTACTCTATCTCATCTTATTACCGTTTTTCGGAAGAAAAGGATTTGAACCTTTGATCTTCTGTTCCCAAAACAGATGCATTAGCCAGACTATGCTACCTTCCGTTTTTATATAATATTAGAAATATTATGATTATAGTTTTATATAATAATGATGGTAGGATTTGAACCTACAACATTAGGATTATGATTCCCACGCTCTACCATTAAACTACATCATCTTATTAAAAATTAATAAAATAAGTCGAAGTGGGATTTGAACCCACGAGTTAATAAATTAACTGATAGTTTAGCAAACTACTGCCTTAAACCTGACTTGGCTATTCGACCTAAAATATAATACTTCTTTGATAGGATTTGAACCTACAACCTAATGGTTAACAGCCATTTGCTCTACCATTGAGCTACAAAGAAATAATTATATTTTAAATTTTAAAACTTTTAGTATTTTTAAGCTAAATATTTTACAATACTTACACTCAAAACCTATCAATGTAATAGTCTTTTACAGTTTTTATATGAAAAATTTTTAAGAATGGTTTCTTACTTAGATGCTTTCAGTAATTATCCAAAATAAATTTAGCTACTCGGCGATGCCTTTCAACAACCGATACACCAGAGATTTACCCTTCTCGGTCCTCTCGTACTAGAGTTAGATTCTTTCATTTTTCAAAATATCTATAGAAGATAGGAACCAAACTGTCTCACGACGTTCTAAACCCAACTCACGTACCACTTTAATCGGCGAACAGCCGAACCCTTGGAACCTTCTTCAGCTCCAGGATGTGATGAGTCGACATCGAGGTGCCAAACGACTCCGTCGATAGGAGCTCTTAGGAGTCATCAGCCTGTTATCCCCGGAGTACCTTTTATCCGTTGAGCGATAATCTTTCCACAAAGAATTATCGGATCACTATGACCGACTTTCGTCCCTGTTTGATATGTCTATCTTACAGTCAAGCAAGCTTTTACCATTATGCTCTACAATTGATACTCTTATCCAATTTGAACTTACCTTTGTACACCTCCGTTACTCTTTAGGAGGTGACCGCCCCAGTCAAACTACCAACCATACACTGTCTATTTATAGAAATATTAGTTATTTATTTTAATAAGAGTGGTATTTCAAGGATATCTAAACAATTTACTAGCGTAAAGGTCTAAACAATTACCACTTATGCTACACATATTAGATAAGATAACAATATAAAGATGTAGTAAAGGTTCACGGGGTCTTTCCGTCTAACTATAGAGAATCCGCATCTTCACGGATAATTCAAATTCACTGAGTCTATATTGGAGACAGCGGGGATGTCGTTACACCATTCATGCAGGTCGGAACTTACCCGACAAGGAATTTCGCTACCTTAGGACCGTCAGAGTTACGGCCGCCGTTTACTGGGACTTCCATTTAATGCGCAAACATCTCCTTTTAATCTTCCAGCACCGGGCAGGTGTCAGACCCTATACATCATGTTACCATTTAGCAGAGTCCTAAGTTTTTATTAAACAGTCGCAACCCCCTATTTTGTGACACCTAATTATTTTAATTAATTAAAATAATTAGGTACTTTTTATCCCGAAGTTACAAAGTCATTTTGCCGAGTTCCTTCAATATAGTTCTCTCATTCACCTTAGTCTACTCGACCTATCCACCTGTGTCGGTTTAGGGTACGGTTTTTAATTAAAAAAGCTATTTCCTGAAAAATTGATAAAATTTTTGTCACTTTTTTATAAAAATTTAATTTAAAAATTATCCCATCAAAATTTGCTTTCGTCAAATCTTTCTTAGGGGCCGTTTCACTCTATGCAATACATTTTAACATAGAAACCCTTGGATTTACGGTGATAACGATTTATATTCGTTATTTTTTGTTACTAATGCCAGCATTTTCTTTTCTGATATCTTCAACATATTTCACAATATATCTTTATTAACATACAGAATGTTCCGCTACCGTTTTATTTTAAAATAAAACTTGCCGCTTCGGTAAATTTCTTAAGTCTCGATACATTTTAGGCGCAAAAAAACTAGACCAATGAGCTATTACGCTTTCTTTAAAGGATGGCTGCTTCCAAGCCTACCTACTGGTTGTAATCATTTTTTCACTTCCTTTTTCACTTAGAATATTATTTAGAGACCTTAGCGATCAATCTGGGCTGTTTCCCTCTTGACAATAGACCTTAGCGCCTAATGTCTGTCTATTTAAATTACGTTTTTTTGTATTCGGAGTTTCCAAGAATTCAGTAAGTTTTTACGCCCCCTAGCTCAACGAGTGCTCTACCCCAAAAAAAGATTTTAAATGCTCTACTTCAATAGATTTCGCGGAAAACCAGCTATCTCTGAGTTTGATTAGCCTTTCACTCCTAACCACAAATCATCTCCATATTTTGCCACATATGTGAGTTCGATCCTCCAAATAGTTTTACCTATTTTTCAATCTGTTCATGGTTAGATCACTCAGTTTCGGGTCTTATTTGTATAACTAAAAAGCTTTTTAAAACTTGATTTATCTACGCCTACTTTATTAAATTAAGCTTGCTATAAAAATAAACTTGTTGGCCCATTATGCAAAAGGTACACTGTCACTTTTTTATAAAAGTTCCAATTGATTGTTAACATTAAGTTTCAGAATTATTTCAAACTCAAAAGTTCTTTTTCACCTTTCCTTTACAGTACTTGTTCACTATCGATCATTAATTCTTAATAGGTTTTGAGGGTGGTTCCCCAATATTCAAAAAAGATTACACATACCTCTTTTTACTATAAAGAAAATAAAAATTATTCTACAGGACTTTCACCTTTTTAAGTAAATTTTTCAAAATTTTTCAAATAATTTATTTTATTTTTATAAACCTAATTTCCATGTTCATTCGTCATTACTAACGGAATCTCGTTTGATTTTTTTAACAGTTACTTAGATATTTCAATTCACTGCTTTTAAAATTTTCACAAAGAAAAAGTTTTCTTTAGGAAATCTATATTTCAAAATAAAGTATAATTTAATATAGCTTTTCGCATTTTTTACGTCCTAAAAATTAAATTAATGCCAAGGCATCCACTTAATGCTTTTATTATTAATACT